AAAATTATGCAGATAAATGAAAAGATGAGAGAAAGAAAGGGATCAATGATATATGATCTATAACTTCAATATGTAAGGTTTATGAATCATCTCATAAAAGCCAATGTAATAAAGCATTAAGACCGGTATAGGATAGATCTATAATATAATTAACTGAATGCGTTTATAGACCAAAAAAATAAAGAGCCTCGAGCCAATAAAGACTAAAAAAATTGACTCAAGAACAAAACGAACAAATGGCTCCATTGTATAATTAAGACCTAACCATTAACAAGAAGCAATGGGAACGACGGAACCTGTAAATACATAGGATTCTATTGAAAACGAATTTTAATGATTTATTGGGCGGGATGGCGAAAGGAACCAAAAGACACTCCATTTATTCTGAGAAGTTATTTATGGGTTAATCCTACAAATGAAGTCAATATTACAATTGCAAGAGTAAATATTCGCCCGCGAAGGTTTTTATGTTCAGGACATTATCTACAAATCTATAAATAGAAATAATTATCTCTAAATCTAAAATTCTAAATCTATAAATCTTCGATATCTAATATATATAGAAAAATAAAGAGTATAGTTCTATATATAAAGTATATAAAAAAAGAGATACAAATTTATTTTTTTATTTTTATAATTATAAACTTATAATAAATATAAATAGATTAAAAAAAATCGATGAGAAAGGAATTCTAAGATTCAGTATAGTATAATATTATTTGTATTTGATTCAGTATATTATTTATCAACGACATGTAGATTTTTTTTAATCATAATCATTTCATTCGCGAGGAGCTAGATGAGAAGAAATTCTCATGTCCGGTTCTGTAGTAGAGATGAAATTGCGAAACAAACATCAACTATAACCCCAAAAGAACCAGATTCCGCAAACAACATAGAGGAAGAATGAAAGGAATTTCTTATCGGGGTAATCGTATTTGTTTTGGTCGATATGCTCTTCAGGCACTTGAACCCGCTTGGATTACGTCTAGACAAATAGAAGCGGGACGTCGGGCCATGACACGAAATGTACGCCGCGGTGGAAAAATATGGGTACGTATATTTCCCGACAAACCCGTTACTGTAAGACCTACAGAAACGCGTATGGGTTCGGGAAAAGGAGCTCCCGAATATTGGGTAGCTGTAGTTAAACCCGGTAGAATACTTTATGAACTCGGTGGAGTAGCAGAAAATATAGCCAGAAAAGCTATTGAAATAGCGGGTTCAAAAATGCCTATACGAACTCAATTCATTATTTCGGGATAGCGATTAGGAATATAGAACCAAAGGAAAAAGGGCCGGGCCGTTGAGATGAAAAAAATCACAAGTTTATTTTTTTTTGAACAAACAATATTTCTTTTTTCCTTTTGCATTGAAATAACAGATTCAAAAAAGGCTATGATCCAATCTCAGACCCATTTGAGTGTAGCAGATAACAGCGGAGCCCGAGAATTGATGTGTATTCGAATCATAGGAACTAATAATCGCCGATACGGGCGTATCGGCGATGTTATTGTTGCTGTAATAAAGGAAGCAGTACCGAACTCCCCTTTAGAAAAATCCGAAGTGATCAGAGCGGTAATTGTACGTACTTGTAAAGAACTCAAACGTGACAACGGTATGATAATACGATATGATGACAATGCTGCAGTTGTGATTGATCAAGACGGAAATCCAAAGGGAACTAGAATTTTTGGCGCAATCACCCGAGAATTGAGACAATTAAATTTTACTAAAATAGTTTCATTAGCACCTGAAGTTTTATAAAATAAAGCATTATTTAAGAACAGTAATTATAAGATATTATAAGATATAAGATGAGATTCTAAGATATAAACTAGAAACATCATATAGTTATAATATTTGAATTGAATGAAATTGATTAAATTAAAATAAATTAGTCAATTTTGTTTCGTGCATATACCTTTCTTTATTTAATAAAATTTTTTAATAAAAGAAAAAAATAAAGTATGTTGATTATACAAAATTCGGGGGCAATAAAAATTGAGTTTATCATGGGTAAAGACACTATTGCTGACATAATAACCTCCATACGAAATGCTGACATGAATAGAAAGGGAACCGTTCAAATAGCATCTACTAACATCAGCGAAAACATTATTAAAATACTTTTACAAGAAGGTTTTATTGAAAATGTGAGGAAACACCGGGAAGACAACAAAACTTTTTTTGTTTTAACCCTACGACATAGAAGGAATAGAAAAGTATTATATAAAACTAGTCTAAATTTAAAACGGATCAGCCGACCTGGGTTACGAATCTATTCTAACTATCAAAAAATTCCTAGAATTTTAGGCGGAATGGGGATTGTAATTCTTTCTACTTCTCGGGGTATAATGACAGACCGGGAGGCTCGACTAGAAAGAGTTGGTGGAGAAGTTTTGTGTTATATATGGTAATCCTTCTGATATCCGATGGTATGTTACAGGGTTTGGTTGGTTAGATAATGAGGATTGGGTTTTAGGTTATAGGTTATATC